ATTAGTAAATTGATTTGTAGTAAGAGTCCAACCTTTATCTAACCATTACCGATAATTACAAAAAATTTCAATATTGGAATCAAGGATTCACACTGTAAGACTTATCTGATCTTATAAAATATTAAAATAAAATGGTGGGATTTTTGTTTTCGAATAAATTCTGAAGTTTTTTAGGACATTATTCAATTCAAATTAAAGATCTCATCGAAAACTTACAGCAGCTTGCCAAACAAAAGCTAAGAGAAAAAAGAATAGGGGTATTACTGGCATAATATCTACAATTGGATTCAAAAAAGCATAAGCTTCAGGTAATTTCGCCAAGAAAAAACTACTTGAATAAAGGGCAGAGTGAATAGAAATACAGACCAAGCTAAAGATATTAAGCATAACAAAAATGTTGTTCTTTAAAAAAATGAATTGTATTTTTGCTTTTTTTTTTTTTATTTATTATATATTATTTATTAAATTATATTATTATATATATTATATGATTTAATTAATTTAATATAATTTAAATTGATTATACAAGTAGATTAAGAATTCAATATTAAAAAATTATATTATAAAGAAAGAATATATGAAATAGATAGATAGATTAATCTTTATATTCTATATCTTTCTATTTTCTATATAATAATAAAATAGAAAATAATTTTCAAAATGGAATAATTGAAATAGAAAGAATTCAAATATGGATATTCAATTCATATTTCTTATTCTTATAAATAAATATATTTATTTATGAATAAAATAAGATCAGATTATTCTATAGAATAACTTTAGACTTGGAATTGACGAAGAACCAATAATAGTATTTATTAGTGTCGAATCGAAAATGGGGCGTGGCCAAGCGGTAAGGCAACGGGTTTTGGTCCCGTTATTCGGAGGTTCGAATCCTTCCGTCCCAGATCATATTTATTGATGATATATACTAATTTGGATACAAATTTTATTTGATATCTTAATAAAGATTACTCCCCCTTTTTTCTCATTCGTCTCTAATCTAAAGTGAGTAGCTTATGAATATGTAGATGTCGATTCATAAGCGACTCCATTTTTTTTGTCTTTTTTATTCAAATCTTATCTATATAAATTAGATAAATCGAGATGCTCTTGGCTCGACATTGTTTGCTCTGTTGCACTAGAACTGGGGGATAGGAGAGGGATTGATCATGTAATTTGAAAGAAACAAAATGGGTGGTATGTTGCTGTCATTTTTGAAACAATTAAAGAACTCCGAAGTAAGATATAAACCCAAAGATTCAAGAAAAAGCTAAAGGATCTTGGAAGACGTAAATACCATTTTCAAACTTTCTCCACATTTTGAAAAAAAAAAGAATAAGAAAAAAGGAAACCGTCCATAGTCTAATTCAGAAAGTAGATTTTTATAATCCAATAAAAAATCAAACCTATTGAAATATTCCCATTATTCTAAATGTCCTTGAACAAGGCGCTCAACCTACAGGAACTTTGCCCTAATCAACAAACAAAATTCAAAAATGAAGAGGTTTTTAATAAGAATAACTTCTATCATAGATTTATAGAACTCGTTTCTCTTTGATCCCCCTGTTCTCTTGGTTTATTCATACCTAATACCTACCTATTTTTTATACCTAAATACCTATTTTTTATACCTAATACCTATTTTTTGATTTCTTGTTCTTTTCATACTCACAGAATGTTGTTTTCTTTTCTATAACCATAAAAATAAATAGATTTTTTTTATCTTACAAATAAATGAAAAGAAAATACAAATAATAGATAGAAGTTATAATATATGAAAAAATAAATTGATAATCACTCAATGAAGTTTCATTGAATGACTATTCCTCTATTATTTTTGTATATATTTTCATCTAAATAGAGGAAAAAAACTCTATTTTAAACGTATATGGATAAAAACATTCAAAGTTGGCATAATAGTGCTAATTCTAGTTACAGCAATTTTGATTATTTAGTGGATGGCAGGAACATACGGAATTTACTATCTGATAAAACTTTTTTAGTTAGGGATAGTAAGAGTTATTCCATATATTTTGCTATTGAAAATAACATTTTGGAGATTGACAATGATCATTCTTTTCTAAATGAACCAGAAAGTTTTTTCTCTATTTCTAACAATTCTAGCTATTTGAAGAATGGTTCTAAGAGTAATAATAATAATGATCATTACATTTATGATATAAAATCTAATTGGAATAATAAAATTAATAGTTGCATTGAGAGTTATCTTCATTCTCAAATCTGTATTGATAGTTACATTTTAGGTGATAGTGTCAAATACAATGACAATGAAAGCAAGAGTACTAGTATAATAACTAGCACGAATGATCCAAATGCTAGTTATTTAGAAAGTTCTTTAGAAAGTTCTCAAGATTTCGAGGAAACGCAAAAATATAAACATTTGTGGGTTGAATGCGAAAATTGTTATGGATTAAATTATAAGAAATTTTTTAAATCAAAAATGAATATTTGTGAACACTGCGGACATCATTTGAAAATAAGTAGTTCAGATAGAATCGAACTTTTGATTGATCCAGGTACGTGGAATCCTATGGATGAATACATGGTCTCTGTGGATCCCATTGAATTTCATTCGGAAGAGGAACCTTATAAAAATCGTCTTGATTCTTATCAAAAAAGGACAGGATTAATGGAGGCAGTTCAAACAGGCACAGGTCAACTAAACGGTATTCCTTTAGCAATTGGTATTATGGATTTTCAGTTTATGGGAGGGAGTATGGGATCCGTAGTCGGTGAGAAAATAACCCGGTTGATCGAATATGCTACCAATCAACGTTTACCTCTTGTTTTAGTATGTGCGTCCGGAGGAGCACGTATGCAAGAAGGAAGTTTGAGCTTAATGCAAATGGCTAAAATATCTTCTGCTTTATATGATTATCAAATCAATCAAAAGTTATTTTATGTACCAATACTTACATCTCCTACTACTGGTGGGGTGACAGCTAGTTTTGGCATGTTGGGGGATATCATTATTGCTGAACCAAATGCTTACATTGCATTTGCGGGTAAAAGAGTAATTGAACAAACGTTGAATAAGGAAGTGCCCGAAGGTTCACAATCGTCTGAATTTTTATTCCAAAAGGGCTTATTTGATTCAATCGTACCACGTAATTTTTTAAAAGAGGTTCTAGCTGAGTTATTTCAGTTCCACGGTTTCGTCCCTTTGACTCAAAATGAAAAATAAAGCAGACTCTGAAATGTTTTTTTTCGCGAGTAAGTAATTAGTTATTTAGTTTCTTGTAATCCAATAAAGATAAGAATTAGAGTCAAAATTCAAAGAAAAGAATTGAATTCATTTTTTTGGAAAGATAAGATAAAGGAATTAATTAAATAAGATATTTATTCTTATTATTTTTATTGTATTTTGTACTTTATGATTCTTAATAAAAATTTTCGTTTTTTTTTATTCTATTAATATATATATATATTATATGACTTATTATGTATACTCAATATATAGAGTAATAATATATATTATATATAATTCTATTTAATATGTAATTATTACCTATCTATTCATATATGTTGATTTAGCTATACTTAGTATAAGTCTATATGAATTAATTCTAGTAATTAGAGACTATCTTTAATTACAATATAATAATAATAAAAATATTAAATTAACAATTAACAAAAAAGAACAGGTACAAATAGAAAATTGAGGTACCCATTTTATGATAAACTTACCTTCCGTTTTTGTTCCTTTAGTTGGCCTAGTATTTCCGGCAATTGCAATGGCTTCGTTATTTCTTTATGTTCAAAAAAATAAGATTTTTTAGATATGGGCAGTAGCGACAAATCTCATATATTTTATTTAGATAAAGTCAAACAAATTTATTTCCTTGGATTTGTTATTCGGTTACATTTTTTAATAAAAATAACTTAATTATAATATTCTATTTCTATTAAAAAAAACACAAAAGGAAAATACTAATATCATATAAGCCGTAAGGGGGGTTTAGGTTTAATTTAATATATATTTAATCTAATTTGAACTATCTAAATAAAATATTAAATTAATCTAACAATCAATAAAAAAGAACAGGTACAAAAATAAAATTGAGGTACCCATTTTATGATAGACGTTTTTGTTCCTTTAGTGGTCCTAGTATTAATTGTAACGGCTGGTTTATTGGTTTATGTTCAACAACAAATTTCTTGGGGGTCTGGACACCTTATGCGTCGCTTCGCAGAAGACGCATGGCTATACACTGTACCTGGGGCCCGAAAACCAATCAATTTCTTCTGGGCTTCTTTCACTCTTTTAGGTTCATTAGGAGTTTTAGTTATTTCAGCTTCCAGTTATTATGGTCGGAATTTTTTCTCTTTCAATTCGTCCGAATTTCTAGTCCCTTTTTTGCCACAAGGGGTAACGCTGACTTTCTATGGAATCTCAGGTCTTTTTGTAAGTTTTCATTGGTGGCTTCTAATTTTGTGGAATGTAGGTAGTGGTTATAATCTTTACGATAAAAAAAATGGAATGGTGCGTTTTTTTCGTTACGGATTTCCCGGAGAAAATCGTCGTATTCTTTCCAAAGTCCGTGTGGAAGATATTCTGGCCCTCCAATTTTTCGATAACCCAGAACCTCTTAGTGGTGTCCTTTATATGCACACCAGAGAACAGGGGGACATTCCCTTGACTCTTGTTGATGATTATTATGATAGGACTCCACGGAACATTTTACAAACAGCTTGGGACTTGTCCGCATTCTTAGATGTACCATTGGAAATAATTGTATAAAAAAAGCGAGAATAAATAATCCATTTCTATGAAAAAATTCGAAATGGATATATATGGGTTCTATTACTGGTAATAGAACTTATGCTTGATAGAAATATTATTATCATATCATATATAGTTGACAAATGAGATGAAGCTGAGTTCATTAAAGACGAAAAATGGCAAAAAAGAAAGCATTAATCCCCCTTCTATGTCTTACATCTATAGTCTTTTTGCCCTGGTGCATCTCTTTAATATTTAATAAAAGTCTGGAATCTTGGGTTACGAATTTGTGGAATACTAAAGAATCCGAAATTTTCTTGAATATCATTAAAGAAAAAAGTATTTTAAAAAAATTCATAGAGTTCGAGGAACTCTTCTTTTTGGATGAAATGCTAAAGGAATACCCGGAAACACGTTTAGAAAACCTTCGTATCGGAATCTACAAAGAAACCATCCAATTAATCAAGACGCACAACCAAGATTGTATCCATATGATTTTGCACTTCTCGACAAATCTAATCTATTTCCTTATTCTAAGTGGTTATTCTATTCTGGGTAATCAACAACTCATTATTCTTAACTCTTGGGTTCAAGAATTTATATATAACTTAAGTGACACAATAAAAGCTTTTTCTATTCTTTTATTAACAGATTTATGTATAGGATTCCATTCGACTCATGGTTGGGAACTAATGATTGGTTCTATCTATAAAGATTTTGGATTTACTCAGAATGATCAAATTATATCTGGTCTTGTTTCCACTTTTCCAGTCATTTTAGATACAATTTTTAAATACTGGATTTTCCGTTATTTAAATCGGGTATCTCCGTCGCTTGTAGTGATTTATCATTCAATGAATGACTAAAAAATGATCCAATGAGACAATTATAAAGTTTGTTTTTTTTATAGAAAAGCTAAACATTCAAAATTTTACTTATTCTTTTTTCTTTGATTCTAGGAAAATTATTTCAGTAAATAGCAGAATCATGGATAGGGAACTATGCCAGTAACCTACCTAATCTTATTGTAGAAATTTTGAGGATCAATGATTGGACCATGCAAACTAGAAATGCTTTTTCTTGGATAAAGGAAGAGATTACTCGATCCATTTCCGTATTGCTCATGATATATATAATAATTCGAGCACCCATTTCAAATGCATATCCCATTTTTGCCCAGAAGGGATATGAAAATCCGCGAGAAGCTACCGGCCGTATTGTATGTGCCAATTGCCATTTAGCTAATAAGCCCGTAGATATTGAGGTTCCACAAGCGGTACTTCCCGATACTGTATTTGAAGCAGTTGTTCGAATTCCTTATGATATGCAAGTGAAACAAGTTCTTGGTAATGGTAAAAAGGGGGCTTTGAATGTAGGGGCTGTTCTTATTTTACCCGAAGGTTTTGAATTGGCACCTCCCGATCGTATTTCGCCCGAGATTAAAGAAAAGATAGGTAATCTGTCTTTTCAAAGCTATCGTCCCACAAAAAAAAATATTCTTGTCGTAGGCCCCGTTCCTGGTCAGAAATATAGTGAAATTACCTTTCCTATTCTTTCTCCGGATCCCGCTACTAATAAAGATGTTCACTTCTTAAAATATCCTATATACGTAGGTGGGAACAGGGGAAGGGGTCAGATTTATCCCGACGGGAGCAAGAGTAATAATAATGTTTATAATGCTACAGCAACTGGTATAGTAAACAAAATTATACGAAAAGAAAAAGGGGGATACGAAATAACGATAGTGGATGCATCCGATGCACGTGAAGTGATTGATATTATACCTCCAGGACCAGAACTTCTTGTTTCAGAGGGTGAATCTATCAAACTTGATCAACCGTTAACGAGTAATCCTAATGTGGGTGGATTTGGTCAGGGGGATGCAGAAATAGTGCTTCAAGATCCGTTACGTATTCAAGGTCTCTTGTTCTTCTTGGCGTCTATTATTTTGGCCCAAATCTTTTTGGTTCTTAAAAAGAAACAATTTGAGAAGGTTCAATTGTCCGAAATGAATTTCTAGGTACGCGGATTCATCAATCAATATATTAAGCTCGTAAAAAGAACGCAATTTTTGTTGATAAATTATGTAAAGACCTTTGCTTCTTTCTAGTCTTTTTCTACCATATTTCTAGAATTGCTTGTACTGTAGAACTAGTCATTCATAGTATATATATTGTGAAGAAGACTCTTTTATTTTGTTTCTTTGTTTTTTTCTATTTTTATAGAATTCAATCGATACTAAATCTAAACAAAATGAAATAAATAGGCAGAGCAGAGAATATTAAGTAAAGTAGACATACAAATAGGGAAACCGCGATTCTAGGATGGATTTTTTGTCTTTTCCTAGAGTCCGATTCCTTCTTGCTTATGTAGAAATAGATATGTATTGAAGTAATGGACAAACAAAAAAGAGAGGGCATTTGATTGACCAAATAAAAATTCCTTAATTTGGTTAGAAAAAAAAAGAATTCAATCATTATTCGATACTATACTATTAGAAACTTAAATAGATTTAGAGTAAGATTCCATTAGTATCAAAAAGGTTCGGTTCACAGAATATTTGATCGGTAGAAAATATATGAATATATATATATTATATATATTATTTTTATAATATTGTAATATTATTCTTACATTATAGAATACAATATTATTGCGCCACCCCGAAGAAGTAAATCAAGTTATTTTAATCAATTAATGAGGTTCATTTTTCAAAAACATCATAAAAAAAAATGAAATGGAATTTTTTGAAA